TAAACATAGTGGTTGTCTAACGAGATACTATGTAGAATAAGATCGTCAGGTGAGTCACATATTGCGCATTTACCGATTTCGAATTTTTGAAATTTGATTTAGACTTTATCGACTTATTTCATATCATGGTTCAGGCGTTAAAAATCAGTGAGGTTTACTCTTCCTTTTCGATGCCCGTGGAACTACTATCAATGGTTTACTTCTTGGGAATGTTAAAAAAAAAGATTACTACGTGATTTTTTGAATATGCCTATATCTATTGCTTTTGTTTGATTCTCTCAATAGATACCGAGATTCATATCGGAAATCAAAAATATAGTAATTCAAACTATAAGACATAGGAATAATTCAGATTGATCAGAACAAATAGATATAGCAAATAACTGGAATTGGATGCTATGTCAATCCCATATATGGAATGGATATTCACATATATCAAGATAATATTGTAGATTGATATATAGATCCATATCAAATGCAGCCTCTATCTTTATTTTATTCCAGGGGGCAGCTTTATAACAACAATCTAACTAATAAATAGTATGGTAGAAAGATTCATCTATTTCTTTCTACCATACTATCTATCTATTAGAATACTGCCGATTCTAGTCCACTCATTTCATTTAAGACATAAAATTGGAATCTTTTTCATTTTATTTCGTCAATTTTGGCTAAGAATTCAGAAGTCAAGTTTCATTCAAATTAGTTAATAATTAATCGTTTTGACTGACTGTTTTTACATAAATGATAAGTAGAAAAGCGGTAGGAACTAGAATAAATAGTGCAGTAGCAATAAATGCAAGAATATTTACTTCCATAATCTCATCGGTTTTTTACTTTGCAATAACTCGGGATTTAATCCCATAGAGATGATAAATCTTTGGCCTGTAAATTCAATGAATGAATATTACCTCTCGATGATCTTGAATCAGATCAATATCATGAATAACAATATCTGAACTATCAAATCAATTCGTCCTCGAGAATTGAATAGTATAACATAGGAAGTTCTTTTATCCATACCGCCCCAAACTTGGATTGCTGACCTAATCCAAAATTCCTTTCTTTATTTATATTTATCATTTTTTATTATCTGTTCTTTTTTTTTTTCTCTCTAATCTATCTAGTTCCTTATTTTATTGTACAATCATCTGATGAAGTCTCATCAAATAGCTCTTCCACTTCCAGTCGTCACATAGTTACAAACCCAAACAAACAATAAAAGCTAAATGAAAAAAGAAATAAGGATTTCCTCTTTGCTTTGACAATGGAATTCTTCTCCCGTTCCCCTTCATAAAAAGGTAGAGATTTTTTGATATATTTATTGGATCCGTCGGGACTGACGGGGCTCGAACCCGCAGCTTCCGCCTTGACAGGGCGGTGCTCTGACCAATTGAACTACAATCCCAGGGAAATACGGGATCTAGCAGAAAATTTGATTTGTTTTTATCTCCGGATCGGGTATTTCTGAAGTACAAAGAGGGTTATATCATCTCATGGCGGATTGGCGAATTATTGGGCCGAGCTGGATTTGAACCAGCGTAGACATATTGCCAACGAATTTACAGTCCGTCCCCATTAACCGCTCGGGCATCGACCCAGGAAGAATCCATTTTCGACTTATTGGTAATCCATGATCAACTTCCTTTCGTAGTACCCTACCCCCAGGGGAATTCGAATCCCCGCTGCCTCCTTGAAAGAGAGATGTCCTAAACCACTAGACGATGGGGGCCTGCTTGACCAACGGCCATCATACTATGATCATAGTATGATCAGTTTTTTGAAATTGTCAATATAATCGAATGATTCTATCCGAGGGATCTTTCCCCCTTCCAGAATTGCATAGAATTGTTTTTTATTCGTCATTGACGAATTATTCATTAGAATCGACATTAGAAATCTAGTAGAAGAGGAGGATTTTTTCTCCAAGAATTTCGTTCAGGAGACAAGTGGAATCTCTTCATTCCATGATTCGATGAAATATCTTGAATTTTATGTTGAATTGCTAGGTGTATGTACATGTATCAATCAAGTGAATTTTGTTCTGGTGGGATCGATTCAATAAAAGAAAAAAGAAATTCGAGTCGGTCTTGAAACAATTCATTGTATTTTCTCCTAGAACTTCCTAGGTAAATCCATTTTATTATTCAACAATGAGCCGCTAGACACTATGTAGCTACTGCACGTACTTAATGCATATATACTTATGTTTATAATATATGTACATATAGATATTTTATCCACATAGTGAATAATTCCGGAATTAAATAAAAAAGGCCCTTTTAACTCAGTGGTAGAGTAACGCCATGGTAAGGCGTAAGTCATCGGTTCAAATCCGATAAGGGGCTTTGTAAAACCCCAATCTAGTATTCATATTTGATGGGAGAATTGTATTTTTATTTGTAATAAAAAAAGTAACTAACTGGATAATACATTATCATTATACTTAGTTATAAAATTGAACATTTGTTTAGTCAATTTTCATTAGTATGAATTTAGG